TACCATATTCTGAATTCAAGGGTTTTAATAAAGCCCCTGCAGACGTTCGCTTTGAAACACCGTTCTCAACAGTTTGTGTAGTCATAAATTCTATTGTATTCATTGATGAGATCTGTTGACTTTGTATACCATTCCATTGTAGTTGTAAATAAACGATCTTATCATGGATCCCTTGAAGTTTTGAAATTTTATAAGAATGGAAACAGCAACCCTAGTAGCCATCTTTTTATCTGGTTTACTTGTAAGTTTTACAGGGTATGCCTTATATACCGCTTTTGGGCAACCTTCGCAACAACTAAGAGATCCATTTGAAGAACATGGGGACTAGTTGACGTAATGAGCCTCGCAATGCTTTGAGGCTCATTACATCAATTGAGGTACTGAAAAATCATTTTATCTTTTTAGTTGTAACTTTAGGTGGTTCTCGAAAAAAGATAGCAAAAAAAATGATTCCTAAAGTCGACACTAAGAGGAATGTATAAACTAGTGCTTCCATAGATTTGATCGCAGTTTACAATTATAGCTTTCATATCTGTTTGTTCCCCTTTATTTGTGTATTTGTGGGGGACCATCTACCGGATAAAAAAGAAAGAAGTAACACGAGCAAAAAAGTAGTAATCAAGGTTTCTTTGACCCCTAAGAAAAAAAAAATAGAGACGAAAGAAACCAAAGTAGTGTTATATCAGACTACCTGCCTTCTTGTAGTCGGATCTCCAAGTTTTTGGAATGCTCCAAATTCGACTTGAGCATCCAAATCCGGATCAATACCAGCAAAAACATCTCTGAACAGGGTTCTAGCACCATGCCAAATGTGTCCGAAGAAGAAGAGCAAAGCAAATGAAGCATGTCCAAAAGTAAACCAACCCCTAGGGCTGCTACGAAAAACACCATCGGATTTCAACGTAGCACGATCTAATTCAAAAATTTCACCCAATTGAGCACGTCTAGCATATTTTTTTACAGTAGCAGAATCGCTATAACTGACTCCGTTAAGTTCACCGCCGTAGAACTCAACAGTTACACCAACTTGTTCAACACTATACTTTGACTCTGCCCTTCGAAAAGGAACATCCGCTCGAACAATCCCGTCGCCATCTACCAAAACAACGGGAAATGTTTCAAAAAAGGTAGGCATACGACGTACAAAAAGTTCACGACCACCCTTATCTCTAAAGATGGGATGCCCTAACCATCCAACTGCTATTCCATCCCCGTTATCCATCGAGCCCGCCCTGAATAACCCTCCCTTCGCCGGATTATTTCCGATGTAATCATAAAAAACTAATTTTTCAGGAATTTTCGACCAGGCTTCTGCTAAACTTTGATTTTCTGCCAGCCCCGTACTAATTCTTCGATATATCTCTTGCTGAAAGTATCCCTGATCCCACTGGTAACGAGTGGGCCCAAATAATTCAATCGGAGTAGTTGCGGAACCATACCACATAGTTCCAGTAACAACAAAAGCTGCAAAAAAGACAGCAGCTATACTACTGGAAAGTACAGTTTCAATATTTCCCATACGCAACCCTTTGTATAAACGTTGTGGCGGGCGGACACTCAAATGAAATAGACCTGCTAATATGCCCAATGTACCTGCTGCAATATGATGGGAGGCTATTCCTCCCGGAATAAAAGGATCAAAACCTTCTACGCCCCATGCAGGACTTACAGGTTGTACTTTTCCAGTTAGTCCATAAGGATCGGACACCCATATTCCAGGACCGTACAAACCTGTTATATGAAATGCACCAAACCCAAAGCAAGCCACTCCTGAAAGAAATAAATGAATTCCAAAGATCTTGGGTAAATCCAAAGAAGGTTTTCCTGTACGTTCATCAACAAAAATTTCAAGATCCCAATACACCCAATGCCAGATAGCTGCCAAAAAACATAAACCAGAAAACATAATATGTGCCCCAGCTACACCTTCATAACTCCAAATACCCGGATTCGTTACAGCTCCTCCTGTAATACTCCAACCGCCCCATGAATTGGTTATTCCTAAACGAGTCATGAAGGGTATAACGAACATACCCTGTCTCCACATTGGATCAAGAACAGGATCAGAAGGATCAAAAACTGCTAATTCATAGAGAGCCATCGAACCAGCCCAACCAGCAACCAAAGCCGTATGCATTATATGAACAGAAAGCAATCGGCCGGGATCATTCAATACAACAGTATGAACACGATACCAAGGCAAACCCATAGAAATTCCCCTTTATCCAATATCAAAGATAATTTATCAAAAATAGATAGACACTACGTAACTTTATTGCATTAGAAAAGACTCTACTATGAATATCCTATTGATCCTCGCTAAATTATATAAATTTTTAATTATTTAAGAATGGAAGTTAATAGTTATTCTTTTTCTATTCTACGTAATAATTATGCTCATAGGAACAAAAAGAAGCAGATTAATTCTATACTCGATAAGTATCAATATGCAATGGGTTTGACTTTATTCCTTCTTTTTTTCTTTCTAACTTTTTAGAATCTATGAAAAAAAGAAATCCGATAAAAGCTAATATTTAAAAATTAGAAAAAAAAAATAATATTCTTACGTTTTTACATCAAAGTAAAATATATTACTTAGTTTTTTCTTTAAGCAAATGCCTATTGGTGTTCCAAAAGTACCTTTCCGAAGCCCTGGAGAGGGAGATGCATCTTGGGTCGACGTATAGTGCGACTTGTCAGATATACTGGGTCATATGGGATTTACCCCGTTCTCTCCTCAATTGAGATATCCTCGGTTTCGCCCAAGAAGTAGTCATTAAATCATAAAAATTTTGGAGCGTGAAGTGAAATTTGATCTTTTTGAGAGGATCCATATTACTATTTATTATTCTCAATTACAATGATTTATGGTTGGCTTAGTTGAACTAAAAAAAAAAATAAATTATCTCAGGCTCTGTTTAGAAAAACCCAATTCAATTAGTAATATATCTATGATTCCTAGTTCGATCCTAAATGATTCCTAGGTGGAATATCTGTGGGTTGGTTGCAAACTATTAATCAAAATTTGGTAGAACGTATAAACCAAATTGAAAAAATAAGCAGAAAGTCATAAAAAATAAAATGGTAATAACAATATTTGTCCTATATGTGCAAATCAAAATCGAATCAATCTTTACCCAGAGTAGAGCAGAAACCTAAAAAGAGAAAAGAGACTCACTCAGGAACAAGAAAATATCATCGGGGTTGGTTGATGAAACAATATATCAATGAGAAGTTAATTCAATAAATTTAGTAACTTCTTATTTATTAGAATTATAAGAAAAAGAAAGCAGTAAAACTCGTCTTTTTCAGGAATAAAATATTTTTTTGAGGTCTGGAATCCATACATTGATTCTTTTTTTTTTCTTTTGAGATTTTTTTGAACCGTATGCATCAAAAGATGCGTGTACGATTCTGAAGGGATACAATTGTACCCTAATTAATCGACTTTATCGAGAAAGATTACTTTTTTTAGGACAAGCAGTTGATAGCGAGATCTCAAATCAACTTATTGGTCTTATGATATATCTCAGTATGGAAGACAATAACAAGAATCTTTATTTGTTTATAAACTCTCCCGGCGGGTGGGTAATACCCGGAGTAGCTATTTATGATACTATGCAATTTGTGCGACCAGACATTCATACAATATGCATGGGGTTAGCCGCGTCAATGGGATCTTTTATCCTGGTCGGGGGAGAAATTACCAAACGTCTAGCATTCCCTCACGCTAGGGTAATGATCCATCAACCTGCTAGTTCGTTTTATGAAGCACAGACGGGAGAGTTTATCCTGGAAGCGGAAGAACTCTTGAAACTGCGTGAAACTATTACAAGGGTTTATGGACAAAAAACGGGCAAATCCCTCTGGGTTGTATCCGAAGACATGGAAAGAGACGTTTTTATGTCAGCAACAGAAGCACAAGCTTATGGAATTGTTGATCTTGTAGCGGTTAAATGAAAATAACGTGGAATTTACACAAATTCGTGATTGGAAATTTTTTAACTATGTTGAATATTTATTAACTTATTATTTATTTTAAGTTTAAGAGAAATAAAAATAATTCATAATCGTCCGGTTAAGATCAATCTAAACCAGTCTATTATGTATCCAATTCAACATGCCAACTATTAAACAACTTATTAGAAATACAAGACAGCCAATTAGAAATGTCACTAAATCTCCCGCTCTTAGGGGATGTCCTCAACGACGAGGAACATGTACTCGGGTGTATGCGCGACTCGTTTTGATCATATAATCAAATGATGAGTACTGTACCGGTAAGGTAAATAGGATAAAATCGAGGAGGGGCTTTTTTCTTTCTTTTTATTCTTTATCGAAAACAAAGAAAAAAAAACCTTTCATATTCCTGCATTGTGTATGAATTTTATGGCTTCCATTGGCTCAAATCAAATTACCGCACTGTAAGATGAGAAAAAATTCTCCATTGGTATAAAATGATTATCCATTAAGCGGAGGAATTTTTTAAGCATAAAGATTACGACCCTACTCTGCCAAGAACGGACTATAAAGGGTCAGCTACCCAGCTAACTTTCCTAATTAAATACCGTTACTGTATAGATGGGTTTCATTGTGAAAGAACTATTACTGGATAATTCGTGGGTAGAGCAAAAGAAGATGAACTATACAAGTTACCAATAACCCGGATTAAATGAAGTGAAGGCTCCGGTGTATAGAGAAGATCTCACCGTTTAAAAAGTTACCATAAAAACGATGGAACCCACTACACTATTTCTTTATCCATTTTCTATTTTTTATTTACTATATTTTTGACACCTGTAAAAAAATAAAATTTATTTCTTAGTTCGCATTGAAATAAAAAAATCGTGGTTAGGAAGGTTATAGTAGCCAAAGCCGTTAGAATTTTTAATTTATACATTGGAAAAATCCGTTTTGTTATTAATAGATTAGTAAGTGTTAAAAGAATAAACGAAAGAGAACAAATCGATTAGTTATTCGTGAAAGTTTCATCTATTCAATGACTAGAATTAGACGTGGATATATAGCTCGAAGACGTAGAACAAAAATGCGTTTATTTGCATCAAGCTTTCGCGGGGCTCATTCAAGACTTACTCGAACTATTACTCAACAGAGAATAAGAGCTTTGTTTTCAGCTCATCGGGATCGGAATATTAAAAAGAGAGAGTTTCGTCGTCTGTGGATCACTCGTATAAACGCAATAATTCATGAGAGTGGAATATTCTATAGTTATAGCAGATTAATACATGATCTGTACAAGAGACAGTTGATTCTTAATCGTAAAATACTTGCACAAATAGCCATATCAAACAGGAATTGTTTTTTTATGATTTCCAATGAGATCACAAAAAAAGTAGATTAGAAAGAATCTGCTGAAATATTGTAAACGTGTTTTCCCGGAGTTCAGTCTCCGGGAAGATAGAATAGAAATGATTAAGATAAAAAAGTAGGCAAAATGAATGAACATGTTTAATACAAAAAACTTTCTAAAATTCTATTTTTTTTCATATGACACATCTGGATTCGCGAAAAAGAACCAACCTTTTCTTTGAGTTTGGATTGAAATTATCATTCAGGAGTAAACCCTTTTAATTCTGGTTCTAAAACCTGTAGTTCTATCGGTTAACTCGGTTCTTTCGAATTGTTTCTGATTATTGAGAAAGGGTAATAAAGATAAAATACGAGCTTGTTTTATAGCCATAGTAATTAAACGTTGTTGTTTCAAGGTCAATCTATTCACTCGTCGCGATAAGATTTTTCCCTGTTCGCTAATAAATCGACTAATTAAACTCATATTTCTATAAGAAATTTGATCCCCCGATTGAATAAGAGGCAAACGCCTACGAAAGGGTCGTTTTGATTTAAGAAAAGGTCGCTTGGATTTATCCATGTTTTGTTTTATTATTTAATTTTATTCTTTTTATCGAAAATTATATTTCTTAATTTGAATTCATTTTAATTCAAAATGAAAATAGGATTTTTTTTATATAGAAGTATATAGAATTGTTCTATTCGATTCTATTTTGAATTATAGATAGATAATAGATAGAATGACACTCCCTTACCTTGAGTAATATACAAGTACTTAATTCGATCTATTTCTTTATCTCCCCATGAATTGTATGCTTGTAATAATATGGACAAAACTTTCTCAATTCTAATCGATTGGGTGTATTGTGGCGGTTCTTTTGAGTAATAATATATCTGGAAATGCTTCTAATAACATAATGTTGTTTCGGGCACAGCTGGTACATTCCAGAATCATCGTTACTCGACCATCTTTATCCTTGGCTATGAACCTCCTTTTCATTTTTGATTTAAATATCTTGGATAATATTCTTTACTTAGATCTTCAACCTGCATTTATATTCTACTTCTATTCTTTATATTATTTTTAGAAATATTGATTGAAATAAAATTCAACCCCCCCATTTCCCAGATGTTAAAGATACTTTTTTCTCTTTTCCCCTTAGTTCCTTATTTGAATTCTAAAAAAAAAAAAAAAGAAAATAGGAGGGGGTATTAGTCACAGATAACCGATATTTGATTCTCTCCTTAATCTTCTGCATTCCTTACTATGTTATTAACTAGAATGAAAAAAGGGGAATGTTAGTGCATCCGGAAAAAAACGATTAATCTCTATTAATAGACCCGCTAAAACCCCAAACCATAGTGTACTTAGTACTGGTGCCACGGAGAGGTATGTTTTTAAATCTCGCATTGAAAATACTCCCTTTTTATTGTAAAAAATAAAACAGATAGGTTGTTAAAGACCAGACCCCCTATAATGGAATTCCTTTATTATTTTATTAATAATTATCCAATGATCCAGTAAAAGTCAATAAAATAGTACCTTATCACAAAATTCTAAAATAACTAAGAAAATCTCCCTTTTGTTGAGAAAATAGATAACGAGAAAATAAAAAATACTGATTTATTCTTATATATAAATCTTTTACTATTATTTATTATTATTAATTATTAATGAAACAAAAAAGACGAAATAAAGAAAAAAATGGTGTAGTGAAATAACGATATGGAAACTAAGATAGAAATTCTATATAATAACACCGTAGAACAATGCAAAGGGATGTGGCGCAGTTTGGTAGCGCGTTTGTTTTGGGTACAAAATGTCACGGGTTCAAATCCTGTCATCCCTACCTATTACTTACTGCTAATACTCAAAGGCGCAGTAATGAGGAATCGACGAAGATCAATTCAAAGTGGACAAAATCTTTCATTTTTATCATACTTTCGGGTTCGAAAATATACTTTTCTTTACAGTCTTATCTATTTCGATAAAAAAGCGCTCTTAGTTCAGTTCGGTAGAACGTGGGTCTCCAAAACCCGATGTCGTAGGTTCAAATCCTACAGAGCGTGATTCTTTTTTCTTAGATAAATTTAGAGATCAATTTAGATGACTGAAAGGGATTCAGTAACTTATCCAGTATTTGATCGCCTGTAGATTAAAGAGAGGAAAAGGCCAATACAATAAAAAAA